TTAAAAATAAGCTAAACATAAGCTTTTGGGTTCATACCCCAAATATAAAGAAATCCTTTTTTTTAAGATTAATAAAGTGCCTGATTAAAGGATTATTCTGATAGGATAAATTAAGTAGAATTCTACCTTTATTATATTTTATAGAATTAAACTATATCTAATAGTATCAAAAACTATTGTGCATCTTACACTAAAATATAATTTTAAATTAAAATAAGAATTTTTAATTCTTTAATATATTATGTTATATTATTTTATATTTTTTTAAACTCAAATAAAATATTTTTTATATTTATTTTAATTTTTAGAACACTTATTTCTATTTCATCCAATTCTTGATTTGGGTGTTGAATTGGTTTAGAAATTAATTTATTAAGCTTTATCCCTCTAATTTCTAATTCTAATAATTTATTAATATCAGAAGCATCATTAAAATACTTTTTAACTCAATCTATTGCTTCAATTAATCTTTTATTTTCTATTTTAATAAAAATAATTTTATTAAAAAATTTTGATTTAAATAATTTTTTATCAATTATAATTAACTCATCTTTACTAATAAAAATAGGTTCAGCACCATTTCATTTTTGATTTCCAAATATTGTTGAAGGATTATCTTGATTTAATAATTTTATTTTAATAAGATGACAAAAAATTACCCCCATAATTTTATTGTCTTACTATATAAATAATAACTTTTTATTAATCATAATAATAATTAATATCATAATTGGAGCTATTGGAGGATTAAATCAAACTTCACTACGAAAATTAATAGCTTACTCTTCTATTAATAATTTAGGATGAATAATTTTTGCTATTACAATCAGAGAAAATTTATGAATTTTTTATTTTACTACTTATTCATTTTTAATTAGAATTATAATTTTTATATTTTATAATTTAAATATATTTTTTATTAATCAACTTTTTATTAATAATATAAATTCAATAATTAAAATTAATTTATTTGTTAATTTTTTATCTTTAGGAGGATTACCTCCCTTCATTGGATTTTTACCTAAATGAATTATTATTAATTTTTTAATTAATAATAAAATATTTTTATTAAGATTTATTTTTATTATAATAAGATTAATTATATTATTTTTTTATATTCGAATCATTTATTCCTCTTTAATATTTAACTATATTAAAATAAAATGATTTAAAACTTATTTTAAAAATAATTTTTTATTATTTACTAACTTTATATCAATTATTTCTATTTTAGGAATTATCTTAAGAACTTTTTTATTTTTTTAAGGTTTTAAGTTAATTCAAACTAATAGTCTTCAAAATTATTTATAAAGATTCCTTTCTTTAAGCCTTAAAAATTTTATATTTTTCCTTAAAATTTGCAATTTTAAATCATTATTGAATATAAGACTTAATAAAAGAGAAACTTCTCGTAAATAAATTTACAATTTATCGCTTATAAATCCTCAGCCATTTTATTTTTTAATATTATAAAATTATAAATAATAAATTAGCGAAAATGATTATATTCAACAAATCATAAAGATATCGGAACATTATATTTTATTTTTGGAATTTGAGCTGGAATAGTAGGAACCTCATTAAGATTATTAATTCGTGCTGAATTAGGTACCCCTGGATCTTTAATTGGAGATGATCAAATTTATAATACCATTGTAACAGCTCATGCTTTCATTATAATTTTTTTTATAGTAATACCAATTATAATTGGAGGATTTGGTAATTGATTAGTACCTTTAATATTAGGGGCCCCTGATATAGCATTCCCACGAATAAATAATATAAGATTTTGATTATTACCACCCTCTCTTACCTTATTAATTTCAAGAAGAATTGTAGAAAATGGAGCTGGAACTGGGTGAACTGTCTACCCACCTTTATCATCTAATATTGCTCATGGGGGGAGATCCGTTGATTTAGCTATTTTCTCCTTACATTTAGCTGGAATTTCATCTATTTTAGGAGCAATTAATTTTATTACAACAATTATTAATATACGATTAAATAATATATCATTTGATCAAATACCTTTATTTGTTTGAGCTGTAGGAATTACAGCATTTTTATTATTATTATCATTACCAGTTCTTGCTGGAGCAATTACTATATTATTAACTGATCGAAATTTAAACACATCATTTTTTGATCCTGCTGGAGGAGGAGATCCTATTTTATATCAACACTTATTTTGATTTTTTGGGCATCCTGAAGTTTATATTTTAATTTTACCTGGATTTGGAATAATTTCTCACATTATCTCCCAAGAAAGAGGTAAAAAAGAAACTTTTGGTTGTTTAGGGATAATCTATGCTATATTAGCAATTGGATTATTAGGATTTATTGTATGAGCTCATCATATATTTACAGTAGGTATAGATATTGATACCCGAGCTTATTTTACCTCTGCAACTATAATCATTGCAGTTCCAACAGGAATTAAAATTTTTAGATGATTAGCAACTCTTCATGGAACACAAATAAATTATAGCCCTTCTATACTTTGAAGATTAGGATTTGTATTTTTATTTACTGTTGGGGGATTAACAGGTGTAATTCTTGCCAATTCTTCTATTGACATTACCCTTCATGATACTTATTATGTAGTAGCTCACTTTCATTATGTATTATCAATAGGGGCAGTATTTGCTATTATAGGGGGATTTATTCACTGATATCCATTATTTACTGGATTATCTATAAACCCCTATATATTAAAAATTCAATTTTTAATCATATTTATTGGAGTAAACTTAACATTTTTCCCTCAACACTTTTTAGGATTAGCTGGAATACCTCGACGATACTCTGATTATCCAGATTCATATATTTCATGAAATATTATCTCCTCATTAGGATCTTATATATCCTTACTAGGTATTATAATAATATTAATTATTATTTGAGAATCAATAATCAATCAACGAATTAGAATTTTTACTTTAAATATAAGATCTTCTATTGAATGATATCAAAATTTACCCCCAGCTGAACATTCTTATAACGAACTTCCTATTTTAAGTTATTTCTAATATGGCAGACTACATGTAATGGATTTAAACCCCATATATAAAGGAATATCCTTTTTTTAGAAATAGCAACATGATCTAACCTTAATTTACAAAATGGAGCCTCTCCATTAATAGAACAAATTATTTTTTTTCATGATCATACATTAATTATCCTTATTATAATTACTATTTTAGTTGGGTATTTAATAATTAATTTATTTTTTAATAAATATATTAATCGATTTTTATTAGAAGGTCAAATAATTGAACTAATTTGAACTATCCTGCCAGCTATTACTTTAATTTTTATCGCATTACCATCTCTACGTTTATTATACTTACTAGATGAGCTTAATAACCCATTAATCACCTTAAAATCAATTGGACACCAATGATATTGAAGATATGAATACTCAGACTTTTTCAATGTAGAATTTGACTCTTATATAATTCCATCAAATGAACTTACTTTAAATGGATTTCGCTTATTAGATGTAGATAATCGAATTGTTTTACCATTAAATAACCAAATTCGAATTATAGTAACTGCTACTGATGTAATTCACTCATGAACAGTCCCAGCATTAGGGGTAAAAGTAGATGCTAATCCAGGTCGACTTAATCAAACTAATTTTTTCCTTAACCGACCCGGATTATTTTTTGGGCAATGCTCTGAAATTTGTGGGGCAAATCATAGTTTTATACCTATTGTAATTGAAAGAGTACCAATTAATAATTTTATTAATTGAATTAATAATTATTCATCATTAGATGACTGAAAGTAAGTACTGGTCTCTTAAACCATTTTATAGTAAATTAACAATTACTTCTAATGAAATAAAGAATTAGTTAAATAATATAACATAAAAATGTCAAATTTAAATTATTACTAAAGTAATATTCTTTTATTCCTCAAATAATACCAATTAATTGATTTATATCTTTTTTTATATTTATTTTAATTTTTATTATATTTAATATAATAAATTATTATATTTTCTATTATAATAAAATTAATAAAATTAATAATAAAAAAAATAAAATTAACCTCAATTGAAAATGATAACAAATTTATTTTCTATTTTTGATCCATCCACTAATATTTTTAATATATCTATTAATTGAATTAGAACAATTATTGGAATCATATTTATCCCTTACACATTTTGAATATTACCTAATCGATTTTTATTATTATGAAATTTTATTTTAACTAATCTACACAAAGAATTTAAAACTTTATTAAAAAATAATTACTTTTATGGATCAACAATAATTTTTGTTTCTATATTTTCATTTGTACTTTTTAATAATTTTTTAGGATTATTCCCCTACATTTTCACTAGAACTAGTCACTTAACTTTATCTCTTTCTTTAAGCCTTCCATTATGACTTAGATTTATAATTTATGGATGAATTAATAATTCCCAACATATGTTTATCCACATAATTCCCCAAGGAACCCCTAGTATTTTAATACCATTTATAGTATTAATTGAAACTATTAGTAATATTATCCGACCAGGAACACTAGCTGTCCGATTAACAGCAAATATAATTGCCGGACATTTACTAATAACTTTACTTAGATCTACAGGTATTAATATACCTAATTATTTAATTATTTTTTTACTAATAATTCAAATTATATTATTAATCTTAGAATCAGCAGTTGCAGTTATTCAATCTTATGTTATTGCCATTTTAAGAACATTATATTCTAGAGAAGTAAATTAAAAACTTTATAAATAAATGACAACTAACTCAAACCACCCATTTCACTTAGTAGATTATAGACCATGACCTTTAACGGGGGCTATTGGGGTATTAACTTTAGTAACAGGTATAGTAAAATGATTTCATAACTTTAATTTAAACTTATTAATTTTAGGTTATATAATTATTATTTTAACAATAATTCAATGATGGCGAGATATTTGTCGAGAAGGAACATTCCAAGGTAAACATACAATTTTAGTAACTAAAGGATTACGATGAGGTATAATTTTATTTATTGTATCAGAAGTATTCTTTTTTATTTCATTTTTTTGAGCATTTTTCCACAGTAGTTTATCCCCTAATATTGAAATTGGAGCTATTTGACCCCCTTTAAATATTACACCATTTAATCCATTTCAAATTCCCCTTCTTAATACTATCATTTTAATTAGATCAGGTGTAACAATTACTTGAGCTCATCATGCTATAATAGAAAATAATTATAGTCAAACTAATCAAGGATTATTTATTACTGTATGTTTAGGAATTTATTTCACTATTTTACAAGCTTATGAATATATTGAAGCACCATTTACTATCGCTGATAGAATTTATGGATCTACTTTTTTTATAGCAACAGGATTTCATGGGTTACATGTAATGATTGGAACTATCTTTTTAATTGTTTGTTTTAATCGAAGATTAAATAATCACTTCTCAAGAAACCACCATTTTGGATTTGAAGCAGCAGCCTGATATTGACATTTTGTAGATGTTGTATGATTATTTTTATACATCTCCATCTATTGATGAGGAAATTAACTATTTATATAATATAATTAGTATATTTGACTTCCAATCAAAAAGTTTAAAATATTTTAATATAAATAATGACATTAATATTCTCTATTACCTTTTTAATTATAATAATTTCAAATATTATAATAATACTCTCAATAATTCTATCAAAAAAATCATTTATAGATCGAGAAAAATGTTCCCCATTTGAATGTGGATTTGACCCTAAATCTTCAGCACGAATTCCATTTTCATTACACTTTTTTTTAATTACAGTAATTTTTTTAATTTTTGATGTAGAAATTGCTTTAATTTTTCCTATTATCCCGCTATTTAAAATAACAAACTTTATTATTTGAACTAAAATTAGATTTTTTTTTTTAATTATTTTAATTATAGGATTATACCATGAATGAAACCAAAACATACTAAACTGAACTAATTAAGGATTATAATTTAAAATAAAATATTTGATTTGCAATCAAAAAATATTGAAAAATCAATTTATCTTAAAATCAAAATCTAATAAATAAGAAGCAATCACTGCATTTAATTTCGACTTAAAAGAAAGAGTTTATTACTCCTTATTTAATTATTAATTGAAACCAAAATTGAGGTATATCACTGTTAATGATAAAATTGAATTCTTATTCCAATTAAATATCAATTTAAAGAAATATAAAGATTAAAATCAAGCTGCTAACTTAATTTTTAGTGGTTAAATTCCATTAATATTTCTATTTATATAGTTTAAATAAAACTTTACATTTTCATTGTAAAAATAAAATCCTTTTTTTATAAATTAATTTATTTAAAGATTAAATAATCTCCTTAATATCTTCAATATTACACTCTATTTATAAGCTATTTAAATCCTTATAAAATTAATAATATTATTAAAAAAATTAATATTCATAAAATAAATCTAAATAAATAAATTTTAAAATTATTTATTTGTAAAATATTATAAAAAATTGAATAATTTTTTATAACATTAACTATCCCCTGCCCACTATATATTTCTCTCCAACCAAAATCAATATTTTTTAATAAGTTTTGACTAAAATTTAAAAAATTATAGCTAATCCCGTAAGTAGATAGGCCAGGCATAAATCATATTAAACATAAAAAATTTCTTAAATTATAAAAATATAAAAATTTATTTAAAGAATAAATTTTTATATTTCTTACTAAATAACCTAAAATACCCCCTAATAATCTAACATAAATTACTATTATTTTTATATTAAAGGGTAAATAAATTATATAGGGGTAAGGAAAAATTATTCATCTTAAAAATCTCCCACTAATCACTCTCATAAATAATAAAACAAACATTCTTTTTAACATAGTATAATCCTCATCATATAAATTAAAAATACAAATTAAATTAAAATCATTTACTATTAAATAAAAAATTAATCGTAAAGTATAAAAAACTGTTAATCCTGTTGAAATATAATATAAAAAAAAAATTAATAAATTTAAATTTCTAAATCTAATTATTTCTAAAATTATATCTTTAGAGTAAAACCCAGCTAAAAAGGGAATCCCACATAAAGCTATATTAGAAATATTTAAACATAATGAAGTTATAGGAATATAATAACTAATCCCCCCTATAAATCGAATATCTTGTATATCTCTTATTATATGAATAATAACTCCAGCACATATAAATAATAAAGCTTTAAATACTGCATGAGTTAACAAATGAAAAAAAGCTAAATCAGGAAATCCCATACTTAAAATTCTTATTATTAAACCTAATTGACTTAAAGTTGATAAAGCAATAATTTTTTTTAAATCAAACTCATAATTAGCCGAAATTCCCGCCATAAATATTGTCAATCCAGATAACAATAATAAAATTTTTAAAAAAAAAACATCTACTAATAATATATTAAATCGAATTAATAAATAAACACCCGCTGTTACTAAAGTAGATGAGTGAACTAAAGCTGAAACAGGGGTAGGAGCAGCTATAGCAGCTGGTAGTCAAGAACTAAAAGGAATTTGAGCTCTTTTAGTTATTGCTGCTATAATTACTATTGTACCAATTATTATTATTTCAAAATCATTTCTTATAAAATTTAAATAAAAAATATAATTTCATCTCCCATAGTTTATTATTCAAGCAATTACTATTAAAATAAAAACATCCCCAACTCGATTTGATAGGGCAGTTAATATTCCAGCATTATAAGATTTTAAATTTTGATAATAAATTACTAAACAATAAGAAACTAAACCTAAACCATCCCATCCTAATAAAATTCTAATAATATTAGGACTAATAATTAATAGAATCATGGAAAATACAAATAATAACACTAAAATAATAAATCGACTTAAATTTATCTCAGATCTTATATATCTTTTTCTATAATAAATAACTACTGAAGAAATTAATAAAACATATATTATAAATAAAAAAGATATTCAATCTAATAAAATAGATATTACAATATTCATAGAATTTAAAGAAATAATTTCCCACTCTAAAAAAATAACTAAATTATTTATTATAAAATAAATTATAAATATAAAATTTAAAAATATTAATAAAAATAAAAAAAAGAAAGAAAGAAAACAAATTGAATAATTAACTTTATTAATAATTTAAAATGAATTTTATCATATTTTTGACTCCACAAATCAATATTTTATAATTAAATTATTTAAATAAAACCAAATTATACCATAATCAACCTTTAAAATTATAAAATTTAAAGGTAATCAATGTAATAATAATAATAAATATTCACGAGAAACCCCAGAATAAAATCTATATAATCCTATATAATACCCCCCATGTTGTGTATAAGAATATAAATAAAGACTATACCCCGCTCTAAAAAAAGAAATTAATATTAATATAATTATAGAAATTCAAGATCAACTCATTAATCTATTAATTAAACTAATTTCCCCTAATAAATTTAAAGATGGAGGGGCAGCTATATTAGAAGATATTAATAAAAATCATCATAATCTCATAGAAGGTATAAAATTTATTATACCCTTATTAATAAAAATTCTTCGTCTACTTAATCGCTCATAATTAATATTAGCTAAACAAAATATACCTGAAGAACATAAACCATGACCAATTATTAAAATATAAGCCCCTATAAATCCTCAATAATTTATTACTATAATACCCCCAATAACTAATCTTATATGAGCGACAGATGAATAAGCAATTAAAGATTTTACATCTACTTGAGAAAAACACTTTAATGAAATATAAAATCCCCCTAATAATCTAATTACAATCCATAAATAATTTAATTTTATATTAATTATCTGTAAAAAAATTAAAACACGTAATATTCCATACCCCCCTAACTTTAATATAACCCCAGCTAAAATTATTGAACCTGAAACAGGAGCTTCAACATGAGCTTTAGGTAATCATAAATGAACAAAATATATAGGTATTTTTACTAAAAAGGCAAGAACTATACAAATATATAATAAATAATAATTTATATTATAAAATTTTAATATATATATATATATTGTGTCAATATTTAAATAAATATAAAAAATTCCCAACAACAAAGGTAATGATGCAAATAAAGTATAAAATAATAAATATATACCAGCTTGAATTCGTTCAGGTTGATACCCCCACCCAATAATTAACATCAAAGTAGGAATTAAACTCCCCTCAAAAAATAAATAAAATATAAATAAATTTATAGATCTAAAAGTTATATATAATATAATTAATAAAAATATAATATTAAATAAAAAAAAATTAAAATAAAAATTTATCTTTAATAAATTTTCTCTGGCTATAATCATCAACCCACAAATTCATACTCTTAATAAAATTAAACCAAAAGAAATTATATCACAAGAATATATATATCTAATATTAGAAAAATAAATAAATCTAATATTTAAATTTATTATTATAACCATTATAAAAAAGAATAATATTTGAACCAATCAAAATATTTTTTTAATAAAACATAAAGGAATTATAAAAATTATTATAAATAAAAATTTTATCATAAATTAATTTATAAATTATTATTATTATAATAATCTAAATCTTTGAAAATAATCATTACCATGAGTACGAATTATTGAAACTAAAATTGAAAGACCTAAAGAACCTTCACAAACAGAAAAAACTAAAAAAACTATTAATAAATACATATCATTTTCAATAAAATTTAATATTACCAACATAAAAAAAAAAATTCTTAACACAATAAATTCTAATCTTAATAATACAATTAATAAATGCTTATGTTTAGATACAAAAATTAAATTACCTACGATATATATTAATATAAAAATCAATCATATATTTATAATAATTTTCATTAATAATGTTTTTATAGTTTAAAAAAACATTGGTCTTGTAAACCAAAATTATGAATTTTTCATTAAAAACTTCAAAGAAAAAGAAATTCTTTATCAATAATCTCCAAAATTATTATTTTATTTAAACTATTCTTTGTATTTGAGATAACAAAGCTTCTGATCTCTTTAATAATAATAACAATATCAATAACTATAATTTTCTTAAATCACCCATTATCTATAGGACTTATTATTCTTACTCAAACCCTTTTAACTTGTATTATTACAGGTATATTAATTAAAACATACTGATTTTCTTATATTCTATTTTTAACTTTTTTAGGGGGATTATTAGTATTATTTATTTATGTAACAAGAATTGCATCAAATGAACTTTTTAAAATCAATTTAAAAATAAAAACCTTTTTATCAATTATAATCTATTTTAGAATTATTATATCTTTTATTTACATAAATAACTTAAATTGAATAAACTTATCTAATAACTCAGAAATAGAAAATACTAAAGAAATAATTTTATTTTTAAATAATGAAAACAAATTTAATTTAAATAAACTCTATAATCAACAAACTTACATAATAACAATATTAATAATTATTTATTTATTTATTACTCTAATTGCAGTAGTAAAAATTACTAATATTTTTTTTGGGCCCCTACGATCCTCTTTATAAATTAATGATAAACAAATTTAGACCATTACGAAAAACTCACCCAATTATTAAAATTATTAACGGATCATTGGTCGACTTACCTACACCTACTAATATTTCAAGTTGATGAAATTTTGGATCTTTATTAGCATTATGTTTAATTATTCAAATTTTAACAGGATTATTCTTAACTATATATTATACAGCTAATATTGAATTAGCATTCTACAGAGTAAATTATATCTGCCGAAATGTAAACTATGGATGATTAATTCGAACGCTCCATGCTAATGGAGCTTCCTTTTTTTTTATCTGCATCTATCTCCATATTGGACGAGGTATTTACTATGAATCATTTAATTTAAAATATACATGAATAGTAGGGGTTATTATTTTATTTTTATTAATAGGAACAGCTTTTATAGGATATGTTTTACCTTGGGGGCAAATATCATTTTGAGGGGCTACAGTAATTACTAATTTATTATCTGCAATCCCATATTTAGGAACTATATTAGTAAACTGAATTTGAGGGGGATTTGCTGTAGATAATGCAACTTTAACACGATTTTATACATTCCATTTTTTATTACCTTTCATTTTATTAATAATAACAATAATTCACTTACTTTTTTTACATCAAACAGGATCTAATAATCCATTGGGAATTAATAGAAACTTAGATAAAATTCCATTCCACCCATTCTTTACATATAAAGATATTTTAGGATTTATTATTTTATTATTTTTATTAGTAATACTTACCTTAATTAACCCATATTTACTAGGAGATCCTGATAATTTCATTCCCGCTAATCCACTAGTTACTCCAGTACATATTCAACCTGAATGATATTTTTTATTCGCATATGCAATTTTACGTTCCATCCCTAATAAACTAGGAGGAGTTATCGCATTAGTTATATCTATTTTAATTTTAATTATTTTACCTTTAACTTTTAATAAAAAAATACAAGGAATTCAATTTTACCCAATTAACCAAACTATATTTTGATTAATAATTATAATTATTATCTTATTAACCTGAATTGGAGCTCGACCAGTTGAAGCCCCTTATATTATCACAGGACAAATACTAACAATTTTTTATTTTTCTTATTTTATTTTAAATCCTATTATAAGATTATATTGAGATAAATTAATTTTTAACTAATTGAATTAATGAGCTTGTTAATAAGCATTTGTTTTGAAAACATAAGAAAGAATAAAAATTCTATTAATTTTATACTAAAAAAATTATCAATAAAAAAATTTTTAAACCAATAAATAATATTAAATAATTTAAAGAAATAGGTAAATATCTTTTCCAAGCTAAATATATTAACTTATCATAACGATAACGAGGTAATGTACCACGAACTCAAATAAATAAAAAAGAAACTATAGATATTTTTAAATAAAATAAAAAAGTTATATCATAACCCCCTAAATATAAAATTACAAATAAAAAACTTATAAATAAAATTCTTGAATATTCTGATAAAAAAATTAAAGCAAATCCCCCTCTTCTATACTCAACATTAAACCCAGAAACTAACTCTCTCTCACCCTCCGCAAAATCAAAAGGAGTACGATTAGTCTCAGCTAAACTAGAAGACATTCAACATAAAGCTAAAGGATATATAAATATAAATATTCAAATATAACTTTGATAATTAAAAAACATAAATAAATTAAATCTCATAATTATAACAATTCTAGATATTAAAATAAGAGCTAAACTTACCTCATAAGAAATTGTTTGAGCAACAGCCCGTAATCCACCTAATAAGGAATAATTAGAATTAGAAGCTCAACCAGCAACTATTACAGTATAAACCCCCATTCTAGTACAAGATAAAAAAAATAATAAACCCAAATTAAAACTAATTAAATTAAAAAAATAAGGAATTAACATTCAAATAACCAAAGATAAAATAAAACTAATAATAGGAGAAAAATAATAAGAAAAATAATTAGAAAAATTAGGATATGTTTGTTCCTTAGTGAATAACTTAATAGCATCTGAAAAAGGTTGTAAAATACCAATAAACCCTACTTTGTTAGGACCTTTACGAATTTGAATATACCCTAATAACTTACGTTCTAATAAAGTTATATAAGCAACCCCAATTAAAACCCCTAAAATTAAAATAATTAAACCAATAAAAATAAGAAATAAATCAACTAAAAACATATACTATCTATATAAATTTTTATATATTTATGAATTCTAAAATCATGACATTTTCTCTGCCAAAATAGTATACTAATAAATTAAATATACTATAAATTAAAATTAATTAAATAAATTTTTATTATTAACAATAAAAATCCCATTATCATTCATTATTATATTAAACTAAACAAATTTTATAATTTTATTAATTTTAAATAAATTTTAATAATATTCTAAATATTAAATTTAATTTTAATACTCGATCCTTTCGTACTAAAATATTATTTTTAATAAAAGATAGAAACCAACCTGGCTTACACCGGTTTGAACTCAGATCATGTAAGATTTTAATGATCGAACAGATCAAAACACTCAAACTTTTACATTTAAATTTCATCTTAATCCAACATCGAGGTCGCAAACTCTTTTTCTTATATGAACTAAAAAAAAAAATTACGCTGTTATCCCTAAGGTAATTTTTTCTTTCAATCAATAAAATTGGATCCATTAAATCATTTATCTATGTTAAAAATTAAAAAAAGTTAATTAAATTTTTTAATCACCCCAATCAAATAAATAAACAAATTTTAAATAATTTTAATTTTATAAATATTCTTAATTTAATTATACTTATAAAACTCTATAGGGTCTTCTCGTCTTTTTAATATATTTTAACTTTTTAATTAAAAAATTAAATTCTATCAAATAAATTTAAGACAGCTTATATCTCATCCAATCATTCATACAAGTCACCATTTAAAAGACTAATGATTATGCTACCTTTGTACAGTCAAAATACTGCAGCCCTTTAATTTTCATCAGTGGGCAGATTAAACTTTAAATTAAAATCAAAAAGACATGTTTTTGATAAACAAGTGGACATAAAATTTTGCCGAATTCCTTAAATTTAATAAATATAAATAATATTTTATTAAATTAAATTTATATACTAATTTTATCATTATATCATATTTTATTAAATTAAAAAAATTTTTTTTTTATAAAAAATTAAATTTAAATTAAATTTTAAATAAATATAAAATTATTTATAATAAAATAAAATTTACTTACAATATAAATAATAAAAATTTTAATTAAAAATATAAAAAATTATAAAAATTTAATTTAAAGCTTATCCCTTAAAATATAAAATTAATTTAATAATAAAATTATAAAAAAAAAATAAATCAATTATTAAATTAATTTAAAATTAAATTTTTTTCTAAAAAAATTAGATATATTTAAAAACGATTAACATCTCATTTCAAATTAATTATTTAAAATATTTATGCAACAATAACTTTAATAAATAATTATCTCTTTTAAATTCGAAAAAAATTAAAAATAATTATTTTATTAATAAACTCTGATACACAAGATACATTAAATTAAAATTACTTTTTAATAAATTTATTTTCATATATTTTCAAAATTCTTTCACAATACTAATTAACTATAAATATTAAATTTTTTCAAATAACCCTACTTAAAACTTAACACAATAAAATTTTTTTTATTAATAACCCCCATTATTAATTTTTATTTTTCAAATTAATTAAAATATTAATATCTTTTCAATGTAAATGAAAAACTTTTCCAAGCTCTAATTTGAACATTCTAGAAACACTTTCCAGTACCCCTACTTTGTTACGACTTATTTCAACTTATATATGAAAGTGACGGGCAATATGTACATATTTTAATTTTTAATCATTTTAAAAAATTAAATAAAATTACCTTTAAATCCACCTTCAATAAATTTTTACAAATTCATATTCATTTAAATAAATTTATTGTAATCCATTATATTCTTAATTATAAACTGCATCTTGATCTGATTTAATTTTAAATTTAAATTTTTAAATATTATTATTATTTCAAAATATTTTTTTAACAACGATATACAAATTATTAAATTAAGTAAATTTATTCGTGGAATATCAATTATTAAACAGATTCCTCTAAATGAACTAAAATACCGCCAATTTATTTAAGTTTCAATAAAAAATTAATTACTATTTTAGTATTTTAAATTTAAATTTTTCATAATAGGGTATCTAATCCTAGTTTTTAAAAAAATTTATTAATATCATAAATAAAAATTTAATTTTTTATTAAATTAAAATTTCACCTAATAATTTAAATTTTTAATTAATTTTATTTTATTATAAATTAATAACTAAAAAAATTTATTTTAAATTTTGTTTAACCGCAACTGCTGGCACAAAATTAGTTTTTAATTTTTATATTACTAAATCTTAATTTCTTAAATTTTTAATATTAATTACTACTAATAATAATATTTTATTATTAAAATAAAATAAAATACCCACTAAAATTTATATGTAAAATAAATTCAAAATAAATTACCTAAACCATAAAAATTTATTTATATAATAAATATTATTATATAGATTTTTTTTTTTTATATATTAAAATATTTAATAAACATTATTAAACATTTAATAATTTCTTTTATTTTTTCTTCATAATATTCATATTAAATACAAATTTGCTATATAAAATTTGAAAATTTGATAAATTATAAAATAATAATATAATTAATATTAATTTTTTCAATTATTTATTATATTAATATATATATATATACAATAAATAATTTAATATATTAATTAATAAATTAATGATAGTAATTAATTTATTTCTTTAATTGAACCGTTTACAATTTTTTTTATAGTAATTAATTAA